AATTTATGCCTAATTGCTCCGCCTATAGTTCCCTTAACTACATTTTCTAAACGAGCCAGAGCCAAACCGAGCTGGTCTTGTAAAAGATCCGCTACAGAGCGAATACGTTTATTTTTCAAATGATTCATATCATCAAGTGTACCCATGCCAAATTTCATCCCAATCAAATGATCGGCAGCTGCTAATATATCTCGTGGTAACAAAAATATATTGTTCTGAGGTATATTAAGATTAAGTCTCCAGTTAATATTTCGGCGACCAATCCTTCCTAATTCACACCTTTGGTGAAAGAATTTTTTTTGTAATTCCTTACATAAGGATTCAGAAAAAATTGGATCCCCACCTACACAAGAAAATTGTTGATAAAACTCCAAAATAGCATTTTCTTTTGACCCAATTTTTTTTTTCTCCTTATCGGTCAAGAAAGATAAGAAAATTTCAGGGTAGCAAACATTCTCTAAAATTTCTCTTAGATTCGAACCCATAGCTGATGATAGAACTAGAATAGATATTTTCTGTTTCCTACTCACACGAGCCCATATTCTTGCTTTTTTATCAATCTCTAATTCTAACCTGCCTCCCCAATCTGATATTATGGTGCCGGTATAGACCGAAATCCCGTTATGATCCAATTCTGACTGGTAATAGATACCAGGACTTTGCAATATTTGATTGATAACAATTCTGTATATTCCGTTTACTATAGAAGTTCCAAGGGAATTCATTAAAGGAATGTTTCCAATAAAAACTCTTTGTTCTTGCATATTCCTACTGGTTTTCCAAATTAACCCCGCGGATACATATAATTCAGAAGAATATGTAAGTGATTCATAGACAGCATCTCGTTCTTTTATCAGAGGTTCTACCAATTGATATGTTTCCACAAATAATTGAAATTCAATTTCGTGATCTATATCTTCAACTTTTGGAAATTTAGAAAGTTCTTCTATTAACCCCTGATCAATAAACCGATAAAACCCTTCAAATTGTATCTGATTTAATCCGGGTATTGTAGATGTTCCCTCTTTTCCATCCCCGAGCATCTTTTTTGAATTTCCCATTTATCCGTTTATTGAAAAATACCATCCCATCTCTCATTCTTCACCGAATCATATCCATAGAATTCGATCTAGCAATAATGGAATTTCTATTCTGTTTACTGAATCACATGAAATTTTATCCAACTCCAAAATATATGGAATGTATGAAATACGTATGAACGGAGACTAGATTCAATTGGAATTTTTTAATAATTATAAGAAATAGATCCAAATGGAACAGAATTGAGAAAAACCACTGGAACTTATGGAGTTTTGTAAAGACTAGAAAAAAAGTAATTTCATTTTCACCTATGATATTACATATTCGATTGCATACCATTAAAAAATGTATTCATGCTTGGATCTGTTCGAGCAGATAAATATATAATAAATAGAAAACTTTTTTTTTTACCACTTTACTTTTTCATGTATTTGTATTTAATTGTTCAAAAAAATTTTTGCAGAAAAAAGTTTTACCTATTTTGAATAGAGTATCATTGAATTGAAGTAAGTAAGAAAACTTGTGTTTTTTTAGTTATTAATTTTTTTTTTTTTTTAGAATGCACAGATAAGATATATACGTCTCTTTTCTTCTTTTATTGGGGTACAGTAGAGATAAAAAACCCCATTATAGAGCTATAGCTCTATAACACAACGTAACGTATGTTCTGATTCTGGGGTTTACATATACTCAGAATTACTGTTATAATTGAAATAGAAGAAGATTTATTTTTCTTTTTTTTTTTTTGAAAAAACTCAATATAGATTGGTTATAAATACATTTCTAATGATTTGCTTTTATTATTAGAAATAAAAAAATGTCGATTTTAATTCAAAAATGGTCATGAATTTACAGTCAATAGTTAATGGTTCGGATTTATACTGGATTCTTCGATATTTTGTGACTGAAAAACTATATATTTTTTCGGAGTTGAAAAAAAAGATAAAAGTTGAATCTAGTTTATATCGTTTTGGCGGCATGGCCGAGTGGTAAGGCGGGGGACTGCAAATCCTTTTTCCCCAGTTCAAATCCGGGTGCCGCCTCAACAACAGACTTGAAATCCCCTATTATAACAAACGTAGGAAAAGACTCTTGATACTTTCTTTATCGTGATTCTAAGCCCCTGGCTCTCGAGGTTCCTTTCTCTAACCTAAAGTTTTGCCTATCAGATTCAAGGAAAACTTTAAAGTAGTGGGGGGAAATCCGTAAATCTTTACTTTACACTACTAAAATTAGTTCCACTTACTGAGTCTTCAATTAGATTGGGTAGCCAGAGGGGGAATTAAATTAATAGTTTTGAAAAGGACCTAAGATACTTTGGATACAGACTAATGAAAGTCTCGGAATGCTCAGACATTCAATCAATATTAGATTAGATGAATAATTGCCTTTCTTTTTACTTACAAAAAAAAAAAAAACGATAAAAGAAATAAAAAGTCTTATTCTTTCTACATGTGAGTCAGAGTCCTTGGATACTTCGAAAAGTGTCCGTTTACTTGTGTTTACATCTTGTCGATTCTACTAGAAATTCTATAATAAGAATAACTCATTATAAGAATAAGATAAGTATGTTTTTTGGAGTAGTTCATCAATGGTGACCCAATACCTCTCCCTTTTTTTGACTCTGTACCAGTGATTTCACTATTATTATATTAGTGAACAATAATGGAATAGTTTCTTCATATTCATAGAAATAGGGGACAGAATTCACATGGATATAGTAAGTCTCGCATGGGCTGCTTTAATGGTAGTTTTTACATTTTCCCTCTCTCTCGTAGTGTGGGGAAGAAGTGGACTCTAGAAGTACTCCTAATTGCGGTAATAATCAAACTCTATCAACCTGTATCAATTGTTTTAGTTTTATAGACCGTTCGGCAATTTTTTTAAGATTTTTTTTTAGAGATTGGATTTCTGTTTTGTTTTATTGACTCATTTTATATTTTTATATCAGGGTTTACACGGTTAACCATTCATGGGGTAACCCCTTTTCGAAATCTAAAGAAGTTTCCATCGAATTAGGATTTTCTGTATTAAACGGATCAAACAAACAAATGAAATTGAGAAAGTATGTACATACATTTCATATTCTATTTATATGAATTAAAAAAAAGAGATATAGGTGGATTCCTTTATATTAAGATATTTCACTTGTACTTTATACATTACAATAACCATAATGGCTAGTATGGTAGAAAGAGATCTCTTTCTACCATACTAGCGGGCCCCTTAGGATACTTGAGTCTAAGGCATTCCTTTCATTTAAGACGAGAAATTTAAATCCCTTTTTTCGTTGTTTTTTTCATTGATAGTAAAATTGTATTCAAATTAATCATTTTGACTAACCGTTTTTACGTAAATTATAAGCAAAAAAGCAGTAGGAATGAGAATGAAGAGTGCAGTAGCAATAAATGCAAGAATATTTACTTCCATAATTTAATCGTTTATTATTATTTTTTTTTTTTTTTTTTTCTCGGGATTTAATCCCATAGAGATGAGAAATCTTTCGCTTGTAAACTCACTCAGATGAATTAGATTTCGATGATATTGAATGAAAGAAATATCATGAATAACAATAGCGTAGCTATGAAATCGACTCATCGTCAAGAATTTAATAGTATAACACAGGAAGATCCTTTATCCACACCGAATACATAATGAGATACCTGATCCAATAAAAAAATATTTATTTATTTTTATTTTTCCCCGCTTTCTTTTCTACAACCTAGTACTTTACTTTACTTGTACAATCATCTGATGAAGTATCATAAAAAACCTTTTCTACTTCGATTGTTTACAAAAAGAGTTTATAAAGAACCTTAAATAAACAATAGAAATCAAATAGAGAAAACAAGTACGAAGTTCAATTTGAAATTTTCAAAAATTTTTAAGGGTCTATCGTCTTTTTGGAAAACAAATAAGGGGAGTGTGATAAAGACGAGTCCCAGTAAAAAAACTAAAATATTCCAAAAAATTAACTATATTAAAATTAAAATTATATTTTCTTACGAGTTTTTTCTTCACCATCGGCTCTAATCTTTAAAAAGAGCATATTCATTAGGGAATACTTATTTTATCTTTATTTTTTAAATATCCTCTTTACTTGGTTGGATTCGAACTTTTTTTCAATTCCTTTACTTCATAGAAATAAAAGTATACATAGGTACTCTTGGCAAACATATTATACGCCATCCTATTCCATTTTCCTACACGAGTTGATGGGAGATCAATTGACAAAAAGCAGAAACCCCATACAGTATCTCTTTCGTGAAGTGTTGAATGCTCTCAATAATTATCCTAATTTACATATGTCTCTCTACCATCAATTGGTGCTAGTTAAAATAATGGAAATACCCCTTTCTTTTGCTTGATGAAAAAGAAAAAAAAGATAAATTAAACCATTTTGATCCCCTTTCCCAGAAACAAAAAGGGGAGTGGATGTCTTTTTTTTTGAATTCGCCGGGACTGACGGGGCTCGAACCCGCAGCTTCCGCCTTGACAGGGCGGTGCTCTGACCAATTGAACTACAATCCCATGGAAATCAAGTGGGTAGCTTACATATTCCTTCTTATGATTTCATTTTAATCATTTCAATTTGAGATTCAAATTAGTGTTTTGTAACAAATAAAGTCACAAGTGATATATTGATATCTATATGGATATCTCTTTAGTGAGAGCAAGACGGATTGCTGGTAATCCTTGCATTATTATCAAATCAATTGATAATCTATTTTTTATAATAAAAAAATAGATTATTTTCTCGACTCTGTTCATTAAAGTTTATATTTAAAGGATCCATATAGGGATCCTTAGCAAGATCAAGATCGGAATTTTTGTATGGAAACAAAAAAGTAACTAGACACAAGAAATAAAGAAAAAGTAAAGTCGAAATATACCCCGAAATTTTACTTTTTTTCTTACCCCTTCTCTGTCATTTATGCAAAACAAAAAGGGTTATGTAG